CGCGCTCAATTACTTATGGGAAATTCCCATATTTTTGTTTTGAATGTAATGAGCCTATCCTCTATTCTCTGTTCGTATTACCCTCAAAAAGAAAAATATCGAAACTGATCACACTAATCCAAGACCAGAATATTCGGAGGACTCTTCTGACCAAACATATGTAGTTGTCAGCAAAGTTGTTTCTTTTTTTTTAAATCCAAAAAAATTCTTCTTACTTTATACATAGACATAGGTCATCGATTCAGCATTGGATATACTGGAAAAAATAAAAATGGGTATTTCATACCCCTTTTCCAATAAATGATTTAAATCATTTTATCGGCATGAGTGTTCTATACCGAAAAAATTTCCAACTATTCATTTTGAAACTACCTCTGCATTAATTTAATATAGTGGTAGAAAGAATACTATGCTGGGTCTGGACTTCAAACGGTTTAGCTTTAACCATGTTAATGGTACCACATCATTGGTTGATAGAGAATCAAAATATATTTACCAATGAATCACGAAATGCTATGTTTCTTACATATGATTTCTAAATTTATTCAGAAGTAATTCGCGGGATCATGCACCCCTTTTCCTAGTTATAACGAAAAAAAAGTGCAGCTGGTCGAGTCCAGCCTATTCTTGAAATAAACAACTCGCACACACTCCCTTTCCAAAAAAGATCAATACACCAAGCACTACACTTAGATTTATTGGATTTGTTGCTAAAATATCGGTATTAAACCCGAAACCCCCGGCGGATGGCCAGTGACCCAAGGAAACGAAAGAATCGGTTACATTTTTCATATGATCTCCTCTTATAGATAGACTAAAAAATCGAACAGAGTTCTTTTTCTATCCTTATGTGTTTCTTTTTTATTTTATTAATTTCTCTATTTCTAAACAGACTAAAAAAATATTCAATTTATAACTGTATTTTTTTTTTTTCAATTGAAATTTCCAATAAGAATGATAAAAGAGATACCGAGTCTTATGTCAATTACGAAATACTTCGTTTGTTTCAACACTTGGGTTTTCATAACGGGAAGGAAGGGAAGAAAGCGAGTCGGTTTGCTAATTCCTCATCCTCAAATCAGTCCTTCCCACGAGTTATTATCTCAACGAATAAGTAATTTTAGTAGTTCAATCTTGATATAATTCTAAAAAGCAAGCGATGGGTCCAAGGAAAAAAAATAAGAAAAATAAATACGTATTTTTCATATTTCTAGGATTAAACACTTAAACAAAAGGATTCGCAAATAAAAGGGCTAATGCTACAACCAGTCCATAAATTGTTAAAGCTTCCATAAAAGCCAGACTAAGCAATAAAGTACCTCGTATTTTTCCCTCCGCCTCGGGCTGCCTTGCGATACCTTCTACAGCTTGGCCCGCAGCAGTACCTTGACCAACGCCAGGTCCAATAGAAGCAAGCCCTACGGCCAATCCAGCAGCAATAACGGAAGCGGCAGAAATCAGTGGATTCATGATAAGTTCCTCGCACTAAAATAAAGAAATGGTTAATGATACAATCAACCAAGGAATTATGAATTAATTATTCCATTGATAACATTCATCCAGTCGAAGTAACTAATAACTCTGAATTGAAGTAATACTATTATTGAATCATCAGAACGATTTCGATATTTCTTTTTTAGGTTCAATACATGGCATCTTTGTGAATCCATACGACTTTGGTTCTTCCCCATTTCTTTGTTCCGAACCATTCTTTGAATTAAGAATTAAAGGACCTCTATTAGAATCCCCCATCTCAATTTACAATAATAAGTCAAATTAGATGTTTCTTTAGTCCATATATAACTAGTCATAATATCACATATATACATGTGTTTCTTCCATAACGCAACCCAACTATTTGTATCTTCGATTCAATCGAATTCTAGAATCATTCTTCGAAACATCCACAATAAATGGGAATCGTTCCATAGAACATCCCTTAATCACACGTCTTAAGTCGTAAACAGATTATATAAGAATTCTTATTCGAATTAAGACTCTTATTTTATATTTAATATTGGAATTGGCTTAACAATTAACAATAATTAACAATATAAATAGAATATTTAATATTTATTCTAAGTAAGTATGATATAAATGGCACAAAAGGGAATTTTAGGAAAAAGATCCTTTCTTTTAGTTTTAGATCCCTTTCCTTTTTTTACAATTCCCTAATATCCTAATCTTTTTTTGATATTACTCTAGATCATATATACCGTATTTGTATATTTATGTTCCCTAAGTAGATTATCTTAAACCGTTCATAGAGCACCTTCGACTGAGCTAAAAAAAATTATTTCGAAAACTAGTCAATGATGACCCTCCATGGATTCGCCTATATAAGCCGCAGCTAAAGTTGCAAAAATAAGAGCTTGAATACCACTTGTAAATAATCCAAGGAACATTACAGGTATAGGAACAATTGAAGGTACTAAAGAAACAAGAACAACAACTACTAATTCATCAGCTAATATATTACCGAAAAGACGAAAACTAAGTG